CCTTGGGTAAAAATAGCGCTTGGCGCGGTTATTGCGCTTAAATCATTTTTATGGTTCCCTATTTTAGGAACCATATGAATAATGGAGAAACTCCATGAAAGGAACATTAATGATTCATATAAATCACTTAACGGGAAATGTCTCGAATAAATCCAACGAGTAACTAATAATCCCGTTATACAGAAAAAAGTGGCTATCATGCCTTTTTCTGACGGATCACATAGTCCTACGATTTCATGGACTAATAAAGTCACCAAATAAATCGTAATGACAATTGAAATGATCGAAAAAGAGATGTGAGTGAATATATGTTCTAAAGTCGCAAATATCATAAAAAAAAATCATTAAAAAAAAGAGGGGTCCCTCAATTACGGAATGTAAATTCCGAATTAAATTCATTATAGGATCTAATGTGTCCTTTTTAGAGGATGCCGCCACTCGGACTCGAACCGAGATGCTCTAGCACTGCTTCCTAAGAGCAGCGTGTCTACCGATTTCACCATGGCGGCTTGATCGAAATAATAATAGCCCATATGACGTTCAATCGTCGAGATTGAAAGATTCAATGCAATATATTTTAGGAAACGTTAGAATCGATGAATAAAGACTCGTTCAAATGAATATTTGAACTTCAATAATCCTTAGTATCCCGGTATGGTGTCATTTTTAACAACAGGCTTTCACGTAGTATAAGTTCTTCTGGAACAGTTGGAACTAGATGGTTATGTCCTCAGTTGAGGTCTAGAACTAAGAATTGTCCCTTTTTTTATATCATTTTTTGATGATTCATTCCTCATTTATCTGATTTCATGGATCGGAAATGAAAAAAGATTCATTTTTCAAAGAAAATAAATAGGATTTTTTATGTATCACAATTGGATAACTACATCCAAGGGATTTCTATAAATATTTAGATAGTTTGGTATCAAAACTGTATTAATGGTTGGGATCCTCATTGTATACATAATTCGTGTGAGGATTTACCGAACCAATTAGGTATTGAGCTGCACATAAAACAAAAGAGTTTCAATCTCTATTGGAATTCTACGCTATGTACTTTACTTATAAATAAAGTATATTCTATATAAAATAGATTGATCGATCCTACGGTACAAACATAGGATCTATTTTGGATTAAGGAAGATTGACTTAATTCTTCGTACATAAATATCGACCTAAAGGGGATCCGGGGAGTTTTTATTGATTGGGTCGAAACAAGAGGGAATCTATGTAGTGATTCGGAGAGTTACAAAGCAAAGTCTTAAAATATATATTTCAATCAATTAGTTTCAAGGATCCATTCATTTTTACTACTGTCGTTCATACTTGTTTCAGATCTTCCAAAAATCTTAATGATATATAACTATTGGAGATACATAATCGAATAAACTTCTTCCTAAAAAAAATCTTTTTCTTTTTGGGGGGGGGAGAATAACAACCCCCATCTCGCGAATTATCAAAATCTACTATAATGAAAAGTGAAACCTTGTATTTTGTGTTTAACTATTTCTTTTTTGTTGTTGTTTTTCAAACAACAAAAAAGAAATAGTATCGTTCTTAGAACCCAATAGACAGAATAATTCTTATTCTACATACCACAACAGCCGGTTCAGTTCTATCTCATATAGATGAGTTCAAAACATTAGTTAATGTGAATTATTCATCTTATAAATCATCCAATTCATCGAGTCATGTCGATTCAGATTATTCCAAGGCTTTATTACTTGTTTGTCGCACAAAAAAACTTTTTGAATGCCCGGTAGAAATAGATTTAGCTAAAGATAAAGCTTTTACCGCCGCCCAATATCCCTTTTTCTTCCAAATATTTCTACGAATACGCTTTTTTGAGATAGAAGTACGTTTCTTTGGAACCGCCATTTTAAAATAAAGAAGTTACTTTTATAGTTGGATGTGAAAGACATGTATTGTTCAAAATGGATCGTTCTTGCTATTCATTATCTATATTTATTCCATAGCGGATACTTCCTTCATAACATACAAAAATATAGATACGTGCGCATCACATAGAGTACACTAGGGATAAAAAAAGAAATAGAAAAAATAAAAACGATGTGATTTTCAAAGTAATTTTTTTTTGTTCCACATCTCTATTACATACAATGCCCGAAGAAAGAAGAATTCGTACTAATTTGTACCTTCATATCTTCATTCCGATCTATGTCTATGAGGTCCGCTACCATAGAAATCGAACCGGTTGTTGTTGATAAGAATCAAAAAGGGTTCCAATTCATATCTCAATCTCAGTCTATTTATATCTCGTCGTCTTACATTAAATAAATCGAAAAGCTTAAGAATCCTTACCTAATTTAAGAAAATAATAATGTAAAATTTTTCTATTAATTGATCAAGCTGAGTACTCATAATTTAAATGAAAATGAGATTGGTAGTTAATATGTTAAACGATACATTACTTGATAAAGGTAATTTTAGTAATCTCTTATTTCAGTTCTATGCGAATCTATGCGAAGTGACGAGTATCATAAGATTTCCTATAAACATAAGTTTGTTTTATTGGAATAGAAGCCAATCAATCAGTTCTACAATGAATTAATTAATGACTCCGAATAAACTAACTAAAATAACTAGTATTTTATTGGGTCGAGTTATTGGCGGATTCTATGATCCATATCCCAATAGAGTACTTTTACTTTTTTTGGTGTCATTCCTTTTCCTTACTATTTACTATATGGATATCAATCGCCGTAATAGTGGAATGATTGAAAATCTCATATTCTTTCTTTATCTTAATAAATATCTTAGTTAATAACTAAATGGTCAGTTTTAACCAGTGACTTGGTCATTTGAACAATTGTAACTTCTTGATTTAAATTTCTTTTTATTCAATACGATATTTGGGAAAGAATCGTAATAATTAAGAATTAAAAATCCTATTTGAGTTCTTTTCTATCTTGATTTTTATTTATTTATTTGACTTCCGAAAGAGAGAAGAGCTGGTGAATCGGAAACAATTAATAAGAATCAAAAAAGTTTTATTTTCTTATGGAACATACATATCAATATGCATGGATCATACCTTTCGTTCCACTTCCAGTTACTATGTCAATAGGATTGGGACTTCTGCTTGTTCCGACTGCAACAAAAAATCTTCGTCGTATGTGGGCTTTTCCTAGTGTTTCATTGCTAAGTATAGTTATGGTTTTTTCGGCCGATCTGTCTATTCAGCAAATCAATGGCAGTTCTATCTATCAATTTCTATGTTCTTGGACCATCAATAATGATTTTTCTTTCGAGTTCGGCCACTTGATCGACCCACTTACTTCTATTATGTCAATACTAATCACTACTGTTGGAATCATGGTTCTTATTTATAGTGACAATTATATGTCTCATGATCAAGGATATTTGAGATTTTTTGCTTATATGAGTTTTTCCAATACTTCTATGTTGGGATTAGTTACTAGTTCCAATTTGATACAAATTCATATTTTTTGGGAACTGGTGGGAATGTGTTCGTATCTATTAATAGGTTTTTGGTTCACACGACCAATTGCAGCCAATGCTTGTCAAAAAGCGTTTGTAACTAATCGTGTAGGGGATTTTGGTTTATTATTAGGAATCTTAGGTTTTTATTGGATAACAGGTAGTTTGGAATTTCGGGATTTGTTCGAAATCTTCAATAACTTGATCCATAATAATGGGGTCAATTCTTTATTTGCTACTCTGTGTGCCTCCCTATTATTCCTTGGTGCAGTTGCTAAATCCGCACAATTTCCCCTTCATGTATGGTTACCTGATGCCATGGAGGGGCCCACTCCTATTTCGGCTCTTATACATGCTGCTACTATGGTAGCAGCGGGAATTTTTCTTGTCGCTCGGCTTCTTCCCCTTTTCACAGTCATACCTTACATAATGAATCTCATTTCTTTGCTAGGTATAATAACGGTACTATTAGGAGCTACTTTAGCTCTTGCTCAAAAAGACATTAAGAGAAGTTTAGCCTATTCTACAATGTCTCAATTGGGTTATATTATGTTAGCTCCAGGGATAGGTTCTTATCGAGCTGCTTTATTCCATTTAATCACTCATGCCTATTCGAAAGCATTATTGTTTTTAGGATCCGGATCGATTATTCATTCAATGGAACCCATTGTTGGATATTCTCCAGATAAAAGTCAGAACATGGTTCTTATGGGTGGTTTAACCAAATATGTGCCAATTACAAAAACTACTTTTTTATTAGGTACACTTTCTCTTTGTGGTATTCCACCTCTTGCTTGTTTTTGGTCCAAAGATGAAATTCTTAATGATAGTTGGTTGTATTCACCGATTTTCGCGATAATAGCCTGTTCCACAGCAGGATTAACTGCATTTTATATGTTTCGGATGTATTTACTTACTTTTGAGGGGCATTTACACGTTCGGTTTCAAAATTACAGTGGCACTAAAAATAGCTCGTTCTCTTCAATATCTATATGGGGAAAAGAAGGACCGAACCCAGTTAACAAAAATGTACTTTTCTCAGTAATGAATAATAATAAAAAGGTTTCCCTTTTTTCGAAGAAGATATATCAAATTGATGGGAATATACGAAATCTCATGCTATCCTTTAGTACTCATTTTGACAATAAAGACACTTCCATGTATCCCTGTGAATCGGACAATACTATGCTATTTCCTCTACTTGTATTGGTCCTATTTACTTTGTTTGTTGGGTCCATAGGAATTCCTTTCGATCAAGTAGGAATGGATTTGGATATATTATCGAAATGGTTAACCCCATCCATAAACCTTTTACATCAAAATTCGAACTATTCCGTGGATTGGTATGAATTTGTGACAAATGCAATTTATTCAGTCAGTATAGCCTATTTCGGAATATTCATAGCGTCTCTTTTATATGGGTCTGTTTATTCATCTTTTCAGAATTTAGAATTAATTAATTCATTTGTTAAAATAGGTCCTAAGAGACTTTTCTTGGACCGAATAATAAATGTAATATACAATTGGTCGTATAATCG